CATTGATCTCCTTTTTCTATCTTTCTTTCACCCCTTCATTTATCTGTATATTCTTATTGCTTTACAACTAATAATCTGATTTTTTTATTTCCGTTGCTATAATTATAGCACCACATAGATCCTTATTTTGATTTTCGATTTTCGGCGGTTTTTTCTATCCAGATAATGGGAAGCGATGAGTAGGTTTTTTATAGTAATGAATTCTACTAATTTTTGTAGAAATTGAAACACTCTAAAAAAACCAACGAGTCACACACTAAGCATAGCAACTCCTTCATTCTAAAATGATTCATTAATTTTTTTTTTATTCAATCTTCCAAATTTTGTCATTTAGAGAATAAGAATCTAGTAAGAATTCGTTATTTTTTGTTTTATCAAAAGATGGAACGTTATAAGGGAAAGTTGATTAGTCGTTGTTTAGAAGTTTTGAAATATCCAAACTTTGATTCCGAATACCCCAAACACAGTTACAATTGAAGAGGAACAAAAATCCATTTTAGCTCGAATGGTTTGTAGAGGAACCCTACCTTCTCTGGTCCATTCGACACGTGCAATTTCTTTTCCGTCCATACGTCCCGCAATTCGTATTTGAACTCCTTTTGTCTCTGCCTGTTCAGCTAATTCAATACCTTTTTGCATTGCTTTACGAAACGAAATTCGATTCCGTAATAGTTCGCCTACAAATTCTGCAAGAATTTTAGCGTCTCTATAAAGATAAGGACTTGGAAGTTTTGTAATTTTAAGTTTGAGTTCTCGGTTCACACAATTTACTTTTTTTTGCACTTGAATCTTTAATTGTTCGATTCTTAGAGCCTTAACCTCTTCTGTTAATAAGTCTGGAAGTCCCATATAGATTATCACTTGAATCCGATCGATTCTTTTTTGAATCTTTATTCTTCCCATTCCATAGCCAGAGATATCGGTCTCGAATTCACCGGAGTCGGGTATCGTTTTTTCTATATAATTATTGATACAATATCGTATCATTTTATCTTCTTTTATATTCTCGGAATAACTTTTGGGTTGTGCAAACCAAATAGAATAATGACTTTGAGTTGCACCAAGTCTGAAACCAAGTGGATGAATTTTTTGTCCCATAACCCCTCACCACTCTATATCTTTTTTTTTTTATCTATATTATATCTTTTTTTTTTTTATCTATATTATATCTTTTTTTTATTAAACTTTCTATATCTTTATTTCTTTTTCTGTTGCAGAAGGATAAAATTCTTTTTCTTCTGCAACAGATTGAGTAATTTATTAATTAATGCCACCAATTATCAAAAGATTCAGCTTTTTCAATGATGATTGCGAAAAGTATCCTAAACTGAATGGGAAAAACCACGTCAATGACGATTGTGACCTGTAACGTCAAATGGATGGTAAAGAAATACAGGTTCAAAGGCAACGAAACTAATATATTTTTTCTCATTTTTTTGATCTCCTCCCAAGTTTTCGAGTCGGTGAAAATTCACCCAATTTATGGCCTACCATACGATCTGTTATATAAATAGGTAAATGCTCTTTTCCATTATGGATAGCAATGGTATGCCCAATCATTGTAGGTATAATGGTAGATGTTCTGGACCAAGTTTTGATTAGCTCCTTTTCTTCTTTTGTGTTAAGATTTTTTATTTTTCTTAATAAATGATTGGCTACAAAAGGATTTTTTGTTCGTGAACGGGTCATAGTTTATTCTCCTATAATAACTAAAAAAGTTAATTTTGTTCTCTTATATTTCAAATTATAAAATATAGAATATCTAAAAAAATAAAATGATATAATGTCCTAGTAAATTGCTCTTTTCTTTTGTAAAGACGAAGAAACAAATTCTATTTTATCTACGCTTACGCTCCACTATTTTCTACGGCGACGAAGAATCCAATTATCACTATATTGATTCCTTTTTCTAGTTCTTCTTCCAAGTGCAGGATAACCCCAAGGAGTTGAGGGTTTTTTTCTACCAATTGGGGCCCTTCCTTCACCACCCCCATGTGGATGGTCTACAGGGTTCATAACAACCCCTCTTACTACAGGACGCTTGCCTCGCCAACGTTTAGCTCCGGCTCTGCCCAAACTTTTCTGGTTTACCCCAACATTCCCTACTTGTCCGACTGTTGCTGAGCAGTTTTTTGATATCAAACGGACCTCTCCAGAAGGTAATTTTAATGTTGCTGATTTACCTTCTTTTGCAATCAGTTTCGCTACAGCACCGGCTGCTCTAGCTAATTGTCCACCCTTTCCAAGTGTTATTTCTATGTTATGTATGGCCGTGCCTAACGGCATATCGGTTGAAGTAGATTCTTCTTTTTGATCAATCAAAACCCCTTCCCAAACTGTACAAGCTTCTTCCAAAGCATACGGCTTTCTGGATGTAGATTCTAATATCTATACAGCTGCATCTTATATATCGTTTATTTCGTAGATTATATATGACATAACGAACATACCACATGAGTGGTATATATATATTATACGAATCCAAATCTTCCGAATGACTCTATGATCTTCGACATCCTAGGTCTTTCTGTTCCGTTCCTTCATCTGGCTTATGTTCTTCATGTAGCATTCAGACCGAATGACTCTATTAAATTACGTTGCTACTTACACCTAGTACGGGTAACGTAGGAGACATTTCTATTTTTTCCCGGGGGAATCCTTAGAATTACCACTGCTTCGCTTTCAATTTGTCCTCGACCATCAAATGAAATGTGAATAATTCGTGTCTTCCCCTTATTTGTTTGAAACGAGGAGCGCTTCGTGTTCTGTCGGTGCTTTAAACAATTTTGTTTTCTCCATATTACTATATCTCTAGGGTCAATAATGCTATATTAGCAACTACTGAACTCAATCACTTGCTGCCGTTACTCTTCAGTTTTCTGTTGAAGTCTATCCGGTAGAGGTACTCTAATACTCTAATTGGATAAGGGATCGCTTTGTAGGTTTCGCCATAAACCTAATTGGTTACTTCCAATTACGTAAATCAATAGTTCAAACCGCACTCAAAGGTAGGGCATTTCCCATTTTTATAGGAACTTCTGTACCATAAACAATGGTATCTCCAATTATAGCCCCTCTGGGGTGTAAAATATATCTTTTCTCACCATCCCCATAGTGTATGAGACAAATGTGTGCATTTCGATTAGGGTCATATTCTATAGTTATGATTCTACCATATATGTCTTTTTCATTGCGTCGAAAATCAATTTTACGGTATAGACGCTTATGACCTCCCCCTCTATGCCCTGCGGTAATGATTCCTCTGGCATTACGCCCGTTACCACAATGATGCTGTCCAGAAATCAAACGATTTCGTGAATTGGATTTTACTTGACTGTTTACGGCTCCATTGCGCGTGCTCGGGCTCGAAGTTTTATGTATCGCCATGTTATTAATTGTTTAAGTTCTTTTCTTTCTAAGAGGTGGAATAGAATAACCCGGTTTTTTCTAAGGAATAGAATAACCCGGTTCAAGCATAATGATCATACGTTTGTAATGCATTGTATGTCCCATAATAGGTCGCATTCTTCTACCGTTTCTTGGGAGTCCTTTGTTGATACAGATCCAATGTTATTATAACATAATTTGATTGAATAGACAACACCACTTTGTTATTGGTGGATGATGAGATTCCATTGATACAGATCCAATGTTATTATAACATAATTTGATTGAATAGACAACACCACTTTGTTATTGATGGATGGTGAGATTCCATTGATACAGATCCAATTGCTTTTTTTTTCTCGGACACATGCTCAGAACTTCATCTCAATTCAAATACTACTAACCTAAGAGGTCTATTACGGATCAGAAATTATTTCAATAAAGAAATGATTTATTTAGAAATGATGAATTATTGAAGTTACAATTATTGAAAGTTTATATATACTATTATATACTCACTATTTTTTTGATTCCTCTTTTCCATTTAGAAGTTTACTTTTGATCGCTTCTCTTCCGAGAACATTATCTATCAATCAAGGAGTATTAGGCAGTGAAAATATTCTTTTTGTTTTTTTTTTTGAAAAGAAGATAAAGAATTAATATAGTCAATATAGTTAAGATAATCATGTATCTGTATTTACAAATTTCATTCTGGAAGAAAAATCTAGTGGGAGTGGGGGATATTTGGGATGCATCCAGTAGGAATTGAACCTACGACTTCGCCAATTATGAGTTGGGTGCTTTAACCACTCAGCCATGGATGCTTCGAGGAAACCCTCCGACTTCATCACTAACCCTATTTCAATTGAAGTGAAATCTTTTGGATAAATCAATTTCTCTATGTCTTATATAGAAAGGATACATAGAGAAATTGATTTATCCAAAAGATAAGATCCATATATATAGATTTCGACTTTTTTATTGATCACTCCTAATAGATATCAAACACAGCTCTCCACAAATCGAATTGATATAGAAAGTACAATAAAAACAAAAATGCGGATATAGTTGAATGGTATAATTTCTCTTTGCCAAGGAGAAGACGCGGGTTCAATTCCCGCTATCCGCCGTTACTTCTGTATTGAATAGTATATTTCTTTTTATTATATAAAATATATATATATAAAAGTTAATTGCCATTTTTATCCAAAATGGTGCGGAAACGGGATTTGAACCCGTAACCTCAAGGTTATGAGCCTTGCGAGCTACCAAGTTGCTCTACTCCGCCATAAGAAGAACAATTGACAATTAATGGAAAACAGAGATTGAATTTGCCCCTCCACCATATCTGTACAAATAGAATAAACCATTTATACAGAATGGTCAAGGGACCGTCCTATGATCGCATATCATCAAAAAGAATCAAAAACTGAAGAGAATTTGTTATTGTTACCAACTTGATCTTGTTGCACCGGGCAACAAACATTGGTGAACCATTTCACGAAGTGCGTGTCTAGATAATCCAAAGTGTCGATAATTCCCTCGCGGTCTTCCGGTCGCAAAACAACGTCGATGAAGACGTGTCGGTGCACTATTACGCGGTAGTGCTTCTA